TTGTTATGGATTAAATTATAAGAAATTTTTGCAATCAAAAATGAATATTTGTGAACAGTGTGGATACCATTTGAAAATAAGTAGTTCAGAAAGAATCGAAGTTTCGATCGATCCCGGTACTTGGGACCCTATGGATGAAGACATGGTCTCTCTGGATCCCATTGGATTTCATTCGGAGGAGGAGCCTTATAAAGATCGGATTGATTCTTATCAAAGAAAGACAGGATTAACTGAGGCGGTTCAAACAGGCATAGGTCAACTAAATGGTATTCCTGTAGCAATTGGGGTTATGGATTTTCAGTTTATGGGGGGTAGTATGGGATCCGTAGTCGGGGAGAAAATCACCCGCTTGATTGAGTACGCTACCAATCAATTTCTACCTCTTATTATAGTGTGCGCTTCGGGGGGAGCGCGCATGCAAGAAGGGAGTTTGAGCCTAATGCAAATGGCTAAAATATCGTCTGCTTTATATGATTATCAATCAAATAAAAAGTTATTGTATGTATCAATCCTTACATCTCCTACTACTGGTGGGGTAACAGCCAGTTTTGGTATGTTGGGAGATATTATTATTGCCGAACCAAATTCCTACATTGCATTTGCGGGTAAAAGAGTAATTGAACAAACATTGAATAAAACAGTACCCGAAGGTTCACAAGCGGCTGAATATTTATTCCAGAAGGGCTTATTTGACCTAATCGTACCGCGTAATCTTTTGAAAAGTGTTCTGAGTGAGTTATTTAAGCTCCACGCCTTTTTTCCTTTGAATTCCAATTCAATCAAGTAGAGTGCACTAAGTTCCATTTTTTTATTTGTAGCAAACAAGTAGTTAGCTTATCCGAATCTTATCCGAATCTTAGCTTATCCGAATCAAAGTAACTAAAAAGGGAGTTTTCTTTGGCGACTTAAGATCTAATTGTAGAAAGAATCAAAATCAAAAGTTGCGGATAACTCTTTCTTTATTAAATTCGAAGACAAGAACAAAACACAAAGAAACGAAGAAAAAAATGAATTATCATATGTATCTTTCATGTAGATAGATGAATAAGTTCATTTATTTAGTTCTACATTCCTTGGACTTATTCTATATACTCACTTAGATACTTAATATCTCTAATGAAAAATTTTCAAATTGAATTAATTAATAATAACTACGAATTCATAATAATTACAATTATTAATTATAATTAGTATAAATATAAAATATGATATTAAAAAAAATAAGAACAGGTACAAATAATAAACCGAGGTACCCCATTTTATGACAACTTTCCACTTTCCCTCTATTTTTGTGCCTTTAGTAGGCCTAGTATTTCCGGCAATTGCAATGGCTTCTTTATTTCTTCATGTTCAAAAAAACAAGATTGTTTAGATCTGAGGGGGCCCAATCTCATTCGTTTTTTTTTGAAACTTATACTTGTAGCATAACATAGATATTTATTTCGGAAAAGAAAATATGGTAGAACATGTGATTTCTGCCGAACATAAAGGAAAAAGCTCTTATGCCTGCAGAAAATGATCTATAGGTAACTCAATTTTAGCCAGTTTCAAATAGATCAGGATCGCTGGATGCCTAAAATGTAAAGTTGGTCGATCTATATGTATATCAATATGTATATTGGGATCATATGAGGGGTATGTTATTATTTTAGATCTAAACAAATTTGATGAATTACCCCTAAAAGTTCCCATTAAACTAGTGCTAGTTCACACCAAACTAGTGCTAGTTAATGAAAGTTCATTCGGAAACAAAAAAAGTAAAGTCAAAATCATTTGGGGTATTCTCTCAATTTCAATAAAATGCAATCGGATGAAGTATGAGTTGGCGATCAGAACATATATGGATAGAACTTATAACGGGGTCTCGAAAACTAAGTAATTTTTGCTGGGCCCTTATCGTTTTTTTAGGTTCATTAGGATTCTTGTTGGTTGGAACTTCCAGTTTTCTTGGTAGAAATTTGATATCTTTTGTTCCGTCTCAGCAAATCATTTTTTTTCCACAGGGGATCGTGATGTCTTTCTACGGGATTGCGGGTCTCTTTATTAGTTCCTATTTGTGGTGCACAATCTCCTGGAATGTAGGTAGTGGTTATGATCGATTTGATAGAAAGGAAGGAATAGTGTGTATTTTTCGTTGGGGATTTCCTGGAAAAAATCGTCGCATATTCCTGCGATTCCTTATAAAAGATATTCAATCCGTTCGAATAGAAGTTAAAGAGGGTATTTTTGCTCGTCCTGTCCTTTATATGGATATCAGAGGCCGGGGGGCTGTTCCGTTGACTCGTACTGATGAGAATTTGACTCCACGAGAAATTGAACAAAAAGCCGCGGAATTGGCCTATTTCTTGCGCGTACCAATTGAAGTATTTTGATTTTGAGAAAGAAAAGGAACTGGGCTGAAGAACGAATGCTTTCTCAGCAGGAGGGAAAAAACGCAAGAATCCTGTTTTTTCTATAACTAAGTTTAGGATAAACAGATGCAGATAAACCATATCTTGTA